AGGAAACACTTATGATACTGGAACTCATGCCTTATCGAGCATCTTATCCCATTTTAAAATTGGTTTATTCTGCAGCAGCAAATGCTAATCATAATATGGGTTTGAACGGAGCTGATTCATTCATTAGTAAAGCCGAAGTCAATGGGGGCCCCTTTGTGAAAAAGTTAAGACCCAGGGCTAGAGGACGTAGTTATCCGATAAAAAGACCCACTTGTCATATAACAATTGTATTAAAAGATAAATCGAAATTTTAGAGATTCATCTAAAATTTCGATTTATCTTTAGAAAAAAAATGGATGAAAAGATAATAGAATACAAAAATATGGGACAAAAAATAAATCCACTTGGTTTCAGACTTGGTACAACCCAAAATCATCATTCCTTTTGGTTCGCACAACCAAAAATTTTTTTTGTAGGTCTACAAGAAGATGAGAAAATACGGAATTGTATCAAGAACTATGTACAAAAAAATAAGAGAATATCCCCGGGTTTCGAAGGAATTGGAATTGCACGAATAGAAATTCAAAAAAGAATCGATTTGATCCAGGTCATAATCTATATTGGGTTTCCCAATTTATTAATAGAGGGCCGAACGCGAGGGATCGAAGAATTACAGATGAATGTACAAAAAGAGTTGCATTCTGTGAACCGAAGACTCAATATTGCTATCACAAGAATTGAAAAACCTTATGGACACCCTAATATTCTTGCAGAATATATGGCTTCACAATTAAGAAATAGAGTTTCGTTTCGAAAGGCAATGAAAAGAGCTATTGAATTAACTGAACAAACAGATACAAAGGGAATTCAAATACAAATTGCAGGGCGTATCGACGGAAAAGAAATTGCACGTGTAGAATGGATCAGAGAAGGTAGAGTTCCTCTACAAACAATTCGTGCTAAAATTGATCATTGTTCCTATACAATTCGAACTATCCATGGAGTATTAGGCCTAAAAATTTGGATATTTGTGAACGAGGAATAATAGACCTTTTTTTATCTTGCCATTCTGTCCAGTGATAGAACAAAAAATTAGAAACTATTTCTGTTTTTTTACTTTTTCCGTTAAATCAAACAAAAATAAACAATTCTAATTATAATTATATAAGGTTGAATAAAAAATAGATTAATCTTACTTTTGATATAATTTATAATTGCTATGCTTAGTGTGTGACTCGTTAGTTTTTTCTTTAGAGTTTAAAGCTGGGCTTCAAAAAAAAGACTGACCCCCACTATAAACTTAATAACTATATAAAATAAAACAATAAAATAAACGAAAAACTAATAACCAACTTATTGCTTCGTATTGTCGAGATCCCAAGAAACAGTCACTATATGACTGAATGACTGAATCAATCATATAGTTGTAACAACTGAAATTTTCATAAAAAAAAATCTGATTATGGATTTTGAAGAAAAAAATAAAGGGATGCGGATAAATGGAAAGGTGATAGAAAGAGAGAACAAAAATATCAATGATAGATGATTCCAATATGTATGGTCTATGAATCACCTCATAAAAGGCAGTGTGATAAAGCATTAATATTGATATATTAATATATATAATAATACAAATAATAAAGTATAATATAAATAATAAAGAGCCCTGGGTTAATAGAAACTGAGGAGATTGGCTCGGGAACAAATTTTGTTGGGAGCTCCGTTGCAGAGTTCAGGCCTAACCATTAATGGAGAAGCTATAGGAACGACGAAACCTGTGACTATATAAGATTCTACTATTAAAATATAAATAAAATATAAAAGAAAAATGAATCCTAATAATTCATCGGGCGGGATGGCGGAACGAACCAAGAACAAATTGATTTACTCTGAGAGGTCATGGATTGATCCTACGAATGAAGCAGGAAAGAGTCAATATCCGCCCGCGAAACCCTTATTTATTTATTGTATTACAATACAATATTGGCTTGACTCGATAAGAGTAAAAAAAAAATAGGGATTCGTTATAAAAAATAAGCATTATCTATAAATATACACATCTAGCCATATATGGAGCTTCCTATGTAATAAATGAAATATCAATAAATCCCATTACTTAGTTTAGTGTACTAATTATTAAATAGATGTGTATCTGTATCGAATCTTTTCATTCGCGAGGAGCTGGATGAGAGGAAACTCTCATGTCCGGTTCTGTAGTAGAGGTGGGATTAATAAAAAACCATCAACTATAACCCTAAAAGAACTAGATTTCGTAAGCACCATAGAGGAAGAATGAAGGGAATATCTTGTCGGGGCAATCATATTAGTTTCGGCAGATATGCTCTTCAGGCACTTGAACCTGCTTGGATCACAGCTAGACAAATAGAAGCAGGGCGAAGAGCAATGACACGATATGCACGTCGTGGTGGAAAAATATGGGTACGTATATTTCCAGACAAACCTGTTACAATAAGACCTACGGAAACACGTATGGGTTCGGGGAAAGGATCTCCCGAATATTGGGTATCCGTTGTTAAACCAGGCCGAATACTTTATGAAATGGGTGGAGTATCAGAAACTGTAGCCAGAGCAGCTATCTTAATAACTGCGTGCAAAATGCCTATACGAACTCAATTTATTATTTCAGGATAGGGATATAGAACTAAAGATAAACAAAAGGGGTATTGAGGATGAAAAAACAACCGCGGGTTTATTTATTTCTAGACAAACACTATTTCTTTTTTTCCTCATTCTTTGCATTGAAATAACAGATTCAAATAAAAATGATATGATTCAACCTCAGACCCTTTTGAATGTAGCAGATAACAGCGGAGCTCGAGAATTGATGTGTATTCGAATCATAGGAGCTGGTAATCATCGATATGCTCATATTGGTGACGTTATTGTTGCTGTAATCAAAGAAGCAGTGCCCAATATGCCTCTAGAAAGATCAGAAGTAATTCGAGCTGTAATTGTACGTACATGTAAAGAACTCAAACGTGACAACGGTATGATAATACGATATGATGACAATGCTGCGGTTGTCATTGATCAAGAAGGAAATCCAAAAGGAACTCGAGTTTTTGGCGCGATTGCTCGGGAATTGAGACAGTTGAATTTTACTAAAATAGTTTCATTAGCTCCTGAAGTATTATAAATACTAGTAGATGAAACTATGATATAGTTATAGTGGGATATCTGAAATGGATTAAATTAATAGATTGTGTTTCACGCATATACTTTTAATAATTAATAATTGAAATTGAATAATTCAAAATAAAAAAACATGTTGATTATATCAAAATTAAGAAGCACCAATAATTAGAATTCGTCATGGGCAGAGACGCTATTGCTGATATAATAACTTCTATAAGAAATGCTGACATGAGTAAAAATGGAACGGTTCGAATAGCATCCACTAATATCACCGAAAACGTTGTTAAAATACTCCTACAAGAAGGTTTTATTGAAAACGTTCGGAAACATCAGGAAAGTAACAAAGATTTCTTGGTTTCAACCTTGCGCCATAGAAGGACTAGGAAAGGAATATATAGAACTATTTTAAAACGTATCAGTCGACCTGGTCTACGAATCTATTCCAACTATCAAAAAATTCCTAAGATTTTAGGTGGAATGGGAATTGTAATTCTTTCCACTTCTCGAGGCATAATGACAAATCGAGAAGCTAGACTAGAAAAAATTGGAGGAGAAATTTTGTGCTATATATGGTGATCTTCCTCCGGTATCCTAATTTGATCTCTAACTTCCTATTTGTGAAATAGAGAGGAAAAGTGAGTTATATAACTCTTCCTCCATTAGTTGATGATATTTCAAGGGGTTACCTGGATGAAAGAACAAAAATTGATTCATGAAGGTTTAATTACTGAATCACTTCCCAACGGTACGTTCCGGGTCCGTTTAGATAATGAAGATCTAATTCTAGGTTATATTTCAGGGAGGATCCGACGCAGTTTGATACGGATACTGCCGGGGGATAGAGTAAAAATCGAAATAAGTCGGTATGATTCAACTAGAGGACGTATAATTTATAGACTCCGCAGCAAAGATTCGAGCGATTAAATGATTTTTGAAAACATTCCTTTGGTGAGAGATACAACTCGAAGCTAAAAAAGAAAATACAAGAGACTTATTTTCTTCCAAGGAATAGATTTCAAATTAAGGTAAGGAGTGAGAAATATGAAAATAAGAGCTTCCGTTCGTAAAATTTGTGAAAAATGTCGACTGATCCGTAGGCGCGGACGAATTATAGTGATTTGTTCCAATCCGAGACATAAACAGAGACAAGGATAATCTTTCTTTTATAAAATTTCTCAAAGAAGGGCCATGTAAAAATAAAGGATCTGTTTTAACATGAAATGGATATCTCCGTATCTTTCTGTATATTTCTGATTCATATTTATGAGATGAAAAAATATGGCAAAACCTATACCAAAAATTGGTTCGCGTAGGAATGGACGTATTGGTTCACGTAAGAATGGACGTAGAATACCAAAAGGGGTTATTCATGTTCAAGCGAGTTTCAACAATACTATTGTAACTGTTACAGATGTACGAGGTCGGGTGGTTTCTTGGGCCTCCGCCGGTACTTCTGGATTCAAAGGCACAAGAAGAAAGACACCCTATGCTGCTCAAGCCGCCGCTTCAAATGCTATTCGTACTGCAGTTGATCAGGGTATGCAACGAGCAGAAGTTATGATAAAGGGTCCTGGTCTCGGAAGAGACGCAGCATTACGGGCCATTCGTAGAAGTGGTATACTATTAAGTTTCGTACGTGATGTAACACCTATGCCACATAATGGATGTCGACCTCCTAAAAAAAGACGTGTGTAAAAATAAGAATTAAACGAATTGCAAGAGAAATAAATGATTCAATGATCTGATCAAATAATAATATTTAGTATGGTTCGAGAGGAAATAGCAGAATCCACTCGAACACTACAGTGGAAATGTGTTGAATCAAGAGTAGACGGTAAGCGTCTTTATTATGGTCGTTTCATTCTGTCCCCGCTCATGAAAGGGCAAGCCGATACCATAGGTAT